TGTATATTTTTCCTCGAATCTGTTATTGAGAGGTAAAGGATTAAATCCTTTTAAGAAATAAAGTTTTTGGTCGGAATATGAATCCAAACCGAAAGACCCCTTAACTATTAAGGGGGTTAATAGAACGAATCACACTTTTACCACTAAACTATACCCGCTACAATGCGATTATTGTATACAAAAGGACCTTTTGTCGAACAAGGGAATTGGACGTAATCAAGATAGGATCATAAAAGAATCATGAAAATTAGAGTGTTGGCATTTTTCAGGGGGGAACTTAATGAGATTAGGAAAAGAGGGTTCATTTAAATAACTAAATAACAAGTTTTATCCTTTCTTTTGCTGGCGGAATTTTGATAGATACGGCTCGACAAAACCGCCGAAATCTTAACATAAAAATGCATTGTGTAAGAATCCATAGTTTCATTTTTTTTCTTTATTTAGTAAAATAAAAAAGGAAGAAAGAATAATACGAAATGACACTTTGATTTTATATAAATATTATATAATAAGAATGGAAATAGTCCTTCTTCTTTTTATTGTTGCTTTAATAGCAAGCATTTTTGTTTTGAAAAAAATCAGATAAATCATTTTATCTATGATTCGTTGAAACAAAAAAAAAAGGCCCGGCTAGGTACTGACCAGGCCAGGCCATGGGAATAAAAACGCCTTTCGGACAAAATCAAAGCAAGGAGGTCTTCTTTATTTTTCGTTATATTTCTATATATTTTTTTTATATTCTATTGGATTTTTAGAGCCCTTACTTTATCTAAATGTAATTACTGATAAAAGTTGTATATAGATTATATCTATATAATAAAGATAAAGAGAGAGAAAAAAGCGAGAGAAAGAAAGACTTTTTTCCATTTTTTTTTTTACTTTATGTGTAATGTAACATAATAATTATCTTTTTTTGAATTGGGAGAGATGGCTGAGTGGACTAAAGCGTCGGATTGCTAATCCGTTGTACGAGTTATTCGTACCGAGGGTTCGAATCCCTCTCTTTCCGTTGATGGCTTCATATTTACCTTATCTTTCCAATTTAGCAAACCCTTAGTTAAACGTGTGGAATAGATCAAAAAAATCCTAAGAAATTTGTGAAAAATCAAGTAAAGAAAACGAAAAAGCACCCTTTTTTTATTCTTCACGCCCAGGATTACGTCCTGGATCATTAGATAGGAATCCGAAGATGAAGAGAGAAACAAAGAATATTACTACTGTGTACACAAAGAGTTTGAGAGTAAGCATTACACAATCTCCAAGATCATTTTTTGGAAAAAAAAAAGAGAATAGATCCTCCATTACCAAAATTTTCTTTCATACCCACAATTAGATATTGTGGGGAACCCTATATTTGGCCTTTCACTGGAAAAAAAAAAGGTCAGAATGGGGAAATGGGGTGATCAAAATTTAGTGCAGCTCTCCAAGAATTTCAATGTTTGAATCGAGGGTTCATACTCTAAGAATTATCTGATCTTATCAATTGTTAGAATTTTTCTCGAATAAATCATTAATTTTCTAGGATAGTATTAACGATCTCATCGAAAACTTACAGCAGCTTGCCAAACAAAGGCTAAGAGAAAAAAAAACAAAGGTATGACTGGCATAACATTCACGATTGGATTCAAAAAAGCATAAGCCTCGGGCAATTTGGCGAAGAGAAAACTACTCGAATAAAGGGCAGAATTAATACAGATCAAACTAAAGATATTAAGCATAACAGACATTTTGTTCTTTGAGATAATTGTATTTTGATTGAGTTATTGATATAAGGAAAAATAAAGAAAGTAAAGTAGACCAAAAAAGCCTTCTTTTTCTTTGAACTTACCCAATCAAAAATCCTCCAATTCTCAAAGGAGAATAGAAGAAATCATACTTTCATACAATATCTTAATTGAATTATATGTAATGATCAATAAATTCAGTTTAATTCTATATCGACACGTGTCAAAATCCTATCAACAATCTAATTTATTCTATAGATATTGGGGTTAGAATTGACGAAAAACCAATAACAATATTAGTCTTTATTAGTGTCGAATAGAAATCTAAATGGGGCGTGGCCAAGTGGTAAGGCAACGGGTTTTGGTCCCGCTATTCGGAGGTTCGAATCCTTCCGTCCCAGAGCATATCCAGTCTATCAGAATCAAGATTGTGTTTTGGATAGAATGTAATTCTTTTTTCTGATTTTTAATGATTCCGAAAAGAATCATATCCTTTTTTTCACAAACTGAACTGAATCCAGTTGAAATGACACTCAAATGTAACTGAATCTATTTGTGATCCAGGTAAGATGGGAACATAGATCACAAGAGTTTGAATTCAAAAAAGCTGGGCGGGCTTTTCATCATATGCGCATTCACTTCATCTTCATATTGAGGGAAGTTAGTTACTTAGAAAAACCTTACGTCCATATTTATTTGAATTTTCAATGATACATTTTGAATAAAAAGAGGAAAGAAAAGCACCTATATTCCCTATCCCTTAAATTGAAATGAGG